TGGCATTGGAAAAAAAAAAAAATGGAGTTATTTTTACGAGTTTAATATGTTGATAAATACGCGGGCCTAGAAATTCATTTCGGACAATTGAACCTTCTCAAATTGTTTCTTCTTAAGAACTAAAAAGATTTGTGCTAAAATAATGGATGACAAGAAGAACAACAGACCTTGGACACGTAACGGATCTTGAAGTACTATTTCCGCATCCCCCTGACCAAATCCACCCACATTAGGATTACTTGTTAATGGCTGATCCAGTTTGATAGATTCACCTTCTGAAACAAGAAGTTCTGGTCCTGCAGGTATAATATCAATCACTTCACGTCCATCCAATGCATCCACTATAGTTATTTCGTATCCCCCTTTTTCTTTCCGTATGATTTTTTTTACCATACCTGCTGCTGTAGCATTATACACATTATTATTACTCTTGCTACCGTCGAGATAAATCTGACCCCTTCCCCTGTTCCCGCCTACGTATATGGGATATTTTAAGAAATGAACATCTCTCTTAGTAGTGGGATCCGGGGAAAGTATAGGAAAGGTGATTTCATTATATTTCTGACCAGGAACGGGGCCTACCACAATAATATTTTTTTTTGTAGGGCGGTAGTTTTGAAAAGACAGATTACCTATTTTTTCTTTAATCTCGGGCGAAATACGATCTGGGGGTGCCAATTCAAAGCCTTCCGGTAAAATAAGGACAGCCCCCACATTCAAAGCCCCCTTTTTACCATTAGCAAGAACTTGTTTCACTTGCATATCATAAGGAATTCGAACAACTGCTTCGAATACAGTATCTGGAAGTACCGCTTGTGGAACCTCAATATCTACGGGCTTATTAGCTAAATGGCAATTGGCACAGACAATACGACCGGTTGCTTCTCGCGGATTTTCATAACCCTGCTGTGCAAAAATGGGATATGCATTTGAAATGGGTGTTCGAATTATTATATATATCATGATCGATATGGAAATGGATCGAGTAATCTCTTCCTTTATCCAAGAAAAAGCATTTCTAGTTTGCATGGTCTAATCATTGATCCTGAAAATTTCTACAATAAGATTAGGTAGGTCACTCACATAGTTTCCTATCCAAGATGAGGAACCCCTTAAATTAAAAAGGGGATTAAAAAGAAGGAAAAAAAAAGAAAAGTTATCTAAAAAAAACTTTAAATTTAAATTGGATAGGTGGATCGTTTTTCCAATCAGTCATTCATTGAATGATAAATTACTACAAGTGATGGAGATACGCGATTTAAATAACGGAAAATAAAATATTTTAAAATTGTATCTAAAATCACTGGAAAAGTGGAAACAAGACCAGATATTATTTGATCATTTTGAGCAAATCCAAAATCTTTATAGACGAAACCAATCATTAGTTCCCAACCATGGGTTGAATGGAATCCTATACATAAATCAGTTAATAGAAGAATAGAAAAAGCTTTTATTGTGTCACTTAAATTATATATAAATTCTCGAACCCAAGAGTTAATAAGAACAAGTTCTTGATTACCAAGAATGGAATAACCACTTAGAATAAAGAAATATATTATATTTGTCGAGAAGTTAAAAATCGTATTGATACGATCTTCGTTGTGCGTTTTGATTAATTGGATTGTTTCTTTATAGATTCCGGTACGAAGGTTTTGTAAATGTGTTTCCGGACATTCCTTTAACATTTCATCTAAAAAAAAAAGTTCCTCAAATTCTATGAATTTTTTTAGAATACTATTTTCGTGAATCTCATTCAAGAAAATTTCGGATTGCCTAGTATTCCACCAATTAATAAACCAAGATTCAATACTTTTCTTAAATGTGAATGATATACACCAGGGCAAAAATACTATGGATGTAAGATATAGAAGAGGAATGAATGTTTTCTTTTTTGTCATTTTTCTTTTCGTCTTTAATAAACTCAACGTCATCTCATTCGTCAACTCTATATTATAATAATTTCTATCAAACATAAGTTCTATTAAAAGTTATAGAGCTTATATATTCTCTCATTTTTTTTACTTGCAATTCGGGAGTTAGTCCTTGCCTTATTTAATTTATAAAGAATACATAAATAGAATAAGAAATAGAAAGAATTCACTGTCAATTCAAATGAAGAAAAAAATCTTGTTTTTGAAAGGATATCAATTGCTAAGATTTGAAGAGAAAATTCTTACTTTTCATGAATACACGAAAGAGCACTTTGGGTTATGAATATAATAGTAGGATTTCGAAACCAAAGAACGTCCCATCTATACAAATCGAAATATTTTGAAAAAAAAAAGATTCTTTTTTTTTTCAAAATATTTCAATCGGTACACGAAATAAATAAGGACAATTCTTAAGCTTTTTGTGCAATTTAATTTCAAGTTAAGTCCAATTCTCGTCAGTACAAAAGTGGTACACCCAAAAACATAGATAATTCAGCAGCTTTATCTGCAATTTCTAGTGGAGTCAAATTATCTTCAATACGAGTCAAGGGAATAAACCCCTGTTCTATGGTTTCCATATAAACAATACTCTCATAAGTAAGGGTACGAGTAAAAATACCTCCTTCTATAACTCCTGTTATTATTCTGATGGATTGAATCTCTTTCATAGGTACTTCGAGAATAATACGACGATTTTTTCCAGGAAATCCCCAACGAAAAAAACAAACTTTTCTCTTTTTTTTATCGAAGATATCATAACCACCACCTACATCCCAAAAAATAATGCACCACAAATAAAAACTAATAAAGAGACCCGCCATTCCATAGAAAGACATTGTGGCCCCTTGTGGAATAAATGTAAAATCAAGAATTTTCTCAAAAAAAATGAAAAAATCCATACCAATATAACTGGAAATTGCAACCAATAACAACCCCAATGAACCTAAAAAAATGATAAAAGCCCAAAAAAAATTGCTTATTTTTCGAGACTCCGTTATGGAATAAACCAGTAGATGGTCTAATCTCAGTAATATATTCATAATCTATTTAAATTTGCATTGAATTCTAAATTCGTATTTAAACTAAACTAAACTTTCGCTTTCTTTGTTTCTAAAGTAACTTGGCACTATTTTAATGTAAAACTTTAGGAGAAATTCATCGAATTGCTTCCAGATCTAAAAAAAGTATATGAGATTTGTTCCTACTTACCGTATCTAAAAAATCTTGTTTTTTTGAACATAAAGAAATAAAGAAGCCATTGCAATTGCCGGAAAAACTAGGCCCACTAAAGGAACAAAAATGGAAGGAAAGTTTATCATAAAATGGGTACCTCGATTTACTATTTGTACCTTATAAAATAAATATTATTGTTATTTTCTATTTTTCTTCTTATTTATATTGTTATAAAGATAGTATATAATCACTAGAATTACTATATGGTTATACTAAGTATATAGTAATTCTAGTGATTATAGCTAAGCCAAAATATCTATCTATATATATAGATAGATATAGATAGATATGGACATATTCTAAAATTAGCTATATATGTTGAACTAAATAAATGGATTTATTTCATTTCACCTTCCATTTCTAAAAGAAACAAACATATGTATCATAATACACCCTTTTATTATTCTTTTAATACTTTGATCCTGTATGTTTTCATTTTTTATTTTTTTTTCATAATTTCTTTTCTTTGACTGAAAAATATTAATTTTTGGCTATGCCTTATTTTTCAGTCAAAGAAAAGAAATTATGGAATTGAAATAACTCACTCAGAACTCCCTTTAAAAGATAACGCGGTACGATTGAATCGAATAAGCCCTTATGGAATAAATATTCAGCTGCTTGTAAATCTTCGGGTACTGCCTTATTCAATGTTTGTTCAATTACTCTTTTACCCGCAAATGCAATATAAGCATTTGGTTCGGCAATAATGATATCCCCCAACATGCCAAAACTAGCAGTCACCCCGCCAGTAGTAGGAGATGTAAGTATCGATACATAGAATAACTTTTTATTTGTTTGATAATCATATAAAGCAGAACAGATTTTAGCCATTTGCATCAAGCTCAAACTTCCTTCTTGCATACGCGCCCCTCCAGACGCACATACCAGAATAAGAGGTAAAAGTTGATTGGTAGCATATTCTATCAAACGGGTGATTTTCTCACCTACTGTGGATCCCATACTACCCCCCATAAACTGAAAATCCATAATTCCAATTGCTACAGGAATACCATTTAGTTGACCTGTACCTGTTTGAACAGCCTCAGTTAATCCCGTTTTTCTTTGATAAGAATCAATACGATCTTTATAAGGTTCCTCTTCTGAATGAAATTCAATGGGATCCTGAGAAACCATGTCTTCATCCATAGGATTCCAAGTACCCGGATCAATCGAAAGTTCGATTCTATCAGAACTGCTCATTTTCAAATGATATCCACAGTGTTCACAAATATTTATTTTGGATTTCAAATTTTTTTTATAATTTAATCCATAACAATTTTCGCATTCAATCCACAAATGCTTATATTTTTTACTTTCATCAAGATTATTAGAACTTTCATCTATCCTAGAATTTTTATTATTTGTATCATTCGTGCTAGTTATTATACTAGAACTAGAATTCTCACTTTCACTACAATTTCTGCCCTTACCAAAAATGTAACTATAAAAATAACTGTCATTGTATTTGTCACTATCACCTAAAATGAAACTATCAATACAGATTTGAGAATGAAGATAACTATCAATGCAACTATTAATGTTATTATTCCAACTAAATTGAGTATCATACATGTAATGATCGTGATCATTCTTAGAAACATTATTCAGATAGCTAGAAAAAAAACATTCCTCTTCACTTAAAAAAGCCAAAGTTTGATTTTCAATATTTAAAAATATTGAATAATTTTTCCTCTTATTATACCTAAGTAGAAAAGTTTTATCGGATAGGAAATTCTGGATGTTACTTACACTTACTAAATAATGCAAATAATTGTAACTAGCATTGTCACTATCATTCCAACTATGAACTTTTTTATCCATATTAGTTAAAAATAGAGTTTTTTCCTCTATTTACAAAAAAATATAATAGATGTATAGTCATTGGATGAAAAAGAAAATCAAATAAATATTCCATTTTTAATATTCTATCTCATTCTTTACTATCAAAAAATGTATATAAATCAAATAACTAGGATTCTTAACTGATAATAATAAAGAGCGGGTCGGTATTTAAAATGATAATAAAATCAAAAATATTAAATAAATTCTTTTTTATAATTTTAAAAAGAACCTCATTGGGGGTAATGTATTTATAAGTCCAATTACTTACTTCACTTAGTAACTATTCTTTTTCTTTTTCCTATATTCTATCTTTTATCTCTATCCATTTTTTCATTTTGTTTTGATTTACATTCGATATAAACAACAAGAAATAAAGGATTAGGTATGAATATAACAAAAGAGCGGGGGGATAAAAGATAAAAAAAAGAGTTTTTAAAATCTATATACAAGTCATCCACACCCCTCTACCCCTCTTTTTTTTTTATTTCATTAATTGAATTTCGTTTGTTGATTCGAGCTAAGTTCCATAAAAACACCTGCCTTTTTTGAAATATCCTGAACAGTTCCTGTAGGTTGAGCGCCTTGTTCAAGGAAATATAGAATAACAGGAATATTTAAATAAGTTTGATTCTTTATTGGATCATAATAACCCACTTTCCGAAGATCTCGCCCCTCTCTTCGGGATCGAACATCGATTGCAACGATTCGATAAACGGCTCATTGGGATAGATATAGATGAATAATGCACCCCCCCTAGAAACGTATAAGAAGTTTTATCCTCGTACGGCTCGAGGAAATTGAAAATTATATGTATGTAAATAATTATGATGTCAAATAAATCAAAAAAATCATCAAGTCAATTAAACTATGACTTAAGTATTTTTCTTTATGAAAAAGAAAAAAAACAACTCCTCATATTTGTAACCCCATAACTCAAATTGGATAATTCTCAAATAACTAAAACGAAAACAAAGCCTTTAGCTATTTATCTATTTCATTTATTGAGTGGTCTCTACCCCCTTTTCTTGTCCGTATTTCGTTTCTTTAGAATTTTCTTTTTCTTTTTTTTTCGAATAGAATGTATGAGACAATTTGAAAATGGTATTTACTTGTTCCATGATCTTTTAGCTTTTATTTGAATCATTGGGTTTAGACATTACTTCGGGAATCTTAAATCTTTTCAAAAATGGCAGCAACATACCATTTTTTTTTCTCTGAAAGAATCATACAAAAGGTTAATTCCCGCGGATAAACTTTTGATCTAAATAGTTTTACTAATTCCAACAATTTTTTTGAACCTTGCTCAAATTGGATCCTTTCGATTTTTCTATCAAAAATTGACTTACGAAGTTGTTCTAACTTATTAATTTTCACTAACCTTAGATACTTGCCCCTGAGAAATGAAAAACTCGAGCTCCATCATGTACGATTTACATCATCAACCCCTTTTCCGCCCCCAAAACAAGAAGTTCTAGTGGAACAGAACAAATGATGTCGAGCCAAGAGCATATGGATTTCTATATACTAGAAAAAAAAATGGCGGATGTAAGAATCCACAGCTAATATAATCAAGTCTTTCAAGTCGCACGTTGCTTTTTACCACATCGTTTCAAACGAAGTTTTACCATAACATTCCTTTAGCTTGGATCCAGTATGTAATTGATTCAATTATATGGAATCGTGAATAGTCATTGATTCAATCGATACATAATAATCAATCCTTTTTACGTCTCGGTTTTTCTTCTATAATAACGAAAACCTTTTTTTTTAATCAAGACGTAAAAAAATGAAAATTAACTCAATATTGTATCAATAAATTTTCTACTCTATTATTGTAATTTGTAAAGTAGAAAAATTGGGAATTTATTGAAAAAAAAAAAAGAAAAAAAAAAATTATATCTATTATATCTATAGTTATATAGATATAGTTATCCACAATATATAGTTATCTACAATCATTACATTTAAAAGAAAGGAAAAAACTCGACTTGTTTTTAAATTTACATTTTAGACAGCAAGTCGATTTAAATTAGAGACGAATAATTCAAAAAAAAAGGGGGGCGGAGGATAATATTTATCCTGATATACAATTTGTATTCAAATATGATATACATCATGAATGGATATCATCTGGGACGGAAGGATTCGAACCTCCGAATAGCGGGACCAAAACCCGTTGCCTTACCGCTTGGCCACGCCCCATTTTCGATTTGACACTAATAAACACTATTATTGATATTGGTTTTTCGTCAATTCCAGTTCAAAAATTTCTATCGAAAAATTTGTTGTTAGGATTTTTATATGCGTATATCTATCTATATATATATAGTATAAAACTCAATTTATTGATCATTACATAAAATTCAATTAAGATATTGTATAGAAGTATGATTTCTTCTATTTTTGATTTAAGAATCAAAAGATTTTCAACTGGATAAGTTCAAATCAAAGAAGGATTTTGGAAGGTCTTATCTTATTTGATTCTTTTTTTTTTTTTTTATTTTTTTTTTTTTTTTTTTTTTAATTTTTTTTATTTTTTTTTTTTTTTATTTTTTTTTTTTTTTTTTTAATTAAAAAAAATATAATATTATCTAATCTTTTTCTACTATTTTTGTTTATTTTATATATTTTTTTTTTTTTTTTTTTTTTTATTTTTTTTTTTTTTTTTTTTTTTAGTTTTATTCATAAATGAATATAAATTTATTGTATTTTTTATTTATTGTATTTTTATTAATATATATATAATAAAAAAAAATACAATAAAAATGAAAATTCTAAAAAAAAAAAAGTAAATTTTATTTTCTTAAAGAACAAAATGTTTGTTATGCTTAATATCTTTAGTTTGGTCTGTATTTGTATTCACTCCGTACTTTATTCAAGTAGTTTTTTCTCGGCGAAATTGCCCGAAGCCTACGCTTTCTTGAATCCAATTGTAGATATTATGCCAATAATACCTCTACTTTTTTTTCTCTTAGCTTTTGTTTGGCAAGCTGCTGTAAGTTTTCGATGAGATCTTTAATTTGAGTAATGTCTTACAAAAAATTAAGAATTTCTTAGAAAACTAAAATTCGAACATTTTCAAAATTTATAAGATCAGATAAGTCTTACAGTGTCAATTCTCAATTTCAATATTAAAATTTTTTGGTATATACAAAAAAAATACGGACCATCTCATCATCTACATTTTTTAATTGAGAAATCCTAATCCTATTATTCGATTGGAACCCACCATTAATATCATACCTAGATTGCAGATATGAAAGAGTATTTTTGATAATAGGAATTATTGATAAATAATAATCAAGGCTCGACTTTTACTACAAATCCAATCCATTTCCGAAACGCATATATACTCGCATATATACTTATATATAAGTATATATATATCCTCAGAATCACTTCATTTTTTAGAAACTTAGTATTTATTAAAAGAAACAAAATGTGTAATATAAGAGAATCTATTCTCTTTCTTTGTCGTTTTTTAATTATCTTGGAGATTTTATAATGCTTACTCTAAAACTATTTGTTTACACGGTAGTGATATTCTTCGTTTCTCTTTTCATCTTCGGATTCTTATCTAACGATCCAGGACGTAACCCAGGACGTGAAGAATAATAAAAAAAAAGGATTCTGTGTTTTTTTTGCTTGTGCTGGATTTTTTAATATTTTCAGAATTTTATCTACTTTACATCTTTATCTTTAACTAGTAAATAAAAAATCAAACAAACAAGTAAAACAAACAAAGACGTTCCGAAAAAAATACCAAATCATCAACGGAAAGAGAGGGATTCGAACCCTCGGTACAAAAATTTGTACAACGGATTAGCAATCCGACGCTTTAGTCCACTCAGCCATCTCTCCCCAATTGAAAAAATAGAATTACTTTGTTTATGTGATATAACATAAACAAGAAGAACAAAAAATGGAACTTAAAAAAAAAAAGAGACTTCTTTATTATCTTATTTTTTATCTTATCTCTTTTTTCTATTTTATTTCTATAAATTATTATATTCTATAAATTTATATATATTATTCTATTTTTATATTCTATTTTTTAGTTTTTCTTTTTCTACAGTCAAAGAGCCCGGCCAGTACCTAGTCGGGCTCTTTTAATTCCCATGAATATTGAATAACAAAGATTTATTTGAATGTATTTTATTTGAAAAAAAATACTTGTAATTAAAACACGATCAAACATAAATAAGAAATACACGGATGGATTCCTATGATATAAAACCAAAATAATAGATATCTATATCTAGATAGATATAGATATCTATATCTGTCAAAAAACACCTTCAGCAAAAACAAAATCCAAAAATGTAATTAAAACCCCGTCTTTCAAAATTCATTTCGTTAGGAGATCCTCTAATGAACCATGTCAATATTCTAATTATTAGAATATTACACCCCTCTGTTTTCTTTCTTAATTATGTCTGATTGCTTTGTTCGACAAAAGATACAATAATTATATTGTAGCGGGTATAGTTTAGTGGTAAAAGTGCGATTCGTTCCTTGGACCCCTTTATAGTTAAGGGATCCCCCATTTGATTAAAATTCGATCAAAAACTTTATTTCTTACTTAAAGGGAATCCTTTATACCTCTAAACGAATGATTTGCGGTATAATATACATTATCGTAATTTGTATACAAGAAGAATCAATTATAAATTGACAAACTGAGTTCTAAAATTATGAAACATAAGTTTTTGAAATTGGATCACTAATCCGAGTTTTTTGAGTATGAGTAAAGCATCTATGGAGAAAGATATAGAAAGTTTATTTCTAATCGTAACTAAATCTTCCATTTTTTGTATAGTAGAGATTGAAGCAAAATAGCTATTAAACGATTATTTTAGTTTACTAGAGACATCAACATATTTTTTTTAGCTCGACGGAAATTTTATTCTTTTCCTAAAGATTATCTGAAATAGAAATAGAGAACGAAGTAACTAGAAAAAAGATAGATTGTTATAAAACTGCTCTTCTAGAGG